CTGTTTTTGCATTAATTGCGACTTCCTCAGTGTTAGTAATTAGTGTACCCCTTGTATTTGCTTCTCCTGATGGTTGGTCAAATAATAAAAACGTTGTATTTTCCGGTACATCATTATGGATTGGACTAGTCTTTCTGGTAGCTATTCTGAATTCTCTCATTTCTTAAATTTGTTTAGTATTTAGTAGCCCGATACAAAATAAATAAAAAGGCCATTTCTTCGAAAAAATGGGAATTGTGAGACGCATTAAAATGCAATTTGCGTTCCGAATTGCTACCTCTTCTCTTTCATTATTATGAAATTCCATTGCCATTAGAATATTGATTGACAGACAATTAAAAAAAAGAAAACTCTAATATAATAGAAAATGAAACGGTCGACCCAGACATAGACGGTCGACCCAGGCGGATATAATATACCCTATAAAATATATCCCGTAGCGAGCGTAGTTCAATGGTAAAACATCTCCTTGCCAAGGAGAAGATACGGGTTCGATTCCCGCCGCTCGCCAGCTTAATTTAGTAAGGTACTATGATAAAAAATTTAGTCTAGTTGACTACTTAACTACTTATATTAAATTAAGTAGGTGTTAGTCTAGTACCGTATCCCTTACTATCTTACCCTTCTTTTGCACCCCACTCAAAAAAAAGGGGCTCCGGAGGCGGGAATCGAACTCGCCAACAGGGCTCCCTAAATTGGGGATTAACCGAGACAAACAACTGGCAAACTGCTTTTAAAGGGAAGGGAGGTAGACTGTGCCTTTCTTTCATTTCTTTTTTCTTTTCTGCAGGGTAGGAAGGAGCCTTGAGAGTTCTTCTTGTAGGGGCAAGTGACTTCGCAAACTGCTCCATTTGGCCCTTTAGGGCCGGGAACTAATGAATAAAAAGGGTTGGATACCGCCCAGCCCTCTACCATATCTATACAAATAGAATAGTCCTTTTATACAGACTGCTAAGTGCGGAGACGGGAATCGAACCCGTGACCTCAAGGTTATGAGCCTCGTGAGCTACCAAACTGCTCTACTCCGCTCTGGAGGGACGGAAACTGGTGGACGAAAAAGGTTGAATACAGGACTCTACCATGTCTAGACAAATAGAATAGTCCTTTTATACAGAATGGAGCGGGTAGCGGGAATCGAACCCGCATCGTTAGCTTGGAAGGCTAGGGGTTATAGTCGACGTTGGTTGATTAGTTTTAACGTCTCTAATTCAAAACCGAACATGAAATTTTGATTTCATTCGGCTCCTTTATGGATATTCTCACCACTTAACATCTATGTCAGCTTTTCTATCTGAATGGAACCAAAGCTCTCCGCTTTCTAGATGATCCCTATAGAGTAGGAGATAGAAATTCTACTAAATCTATCTAATCTACTTACTTCGTTCCCTAATTTCATTCAAGAGATCCTGAGGAAAAGAATTAGGTTTCCACCGAGCTGAAACAATATGCTGATGGTTCTAGTAAACCAAAACTACCGTTTTTTAGCTATTTGGCTTCCATTTCCTTTTTTAACAAAAGAAGATTTAGTTACGATTGGAAATAAACTTTTTTGTATCTTCATCCATAGATCCTTTACTCATATTTTTAAAATTGGAATACTTAAAAAAATGTAAAATTATGCTTCGCGACTCTGTACTCATAATCCAATTTGTATTTTGGATGCAATTTCAATTAGTTTTTGGGTACAAATCGCGAGAATGTATATTCTTCCTCAATATGCTATTGAGAGGAAAAGGATTAAATCCTTTATAAGAACTAAAGTTTTCATCGGAATATAAAAAACTTAAGGACGCCTTAAGTATATCATTTCAAATTCAGTTATTAATAGAACGAATCACACTTTTACCACTAAACTATACCCGCTACATGTAGATTATGATACCAACGCTACCCTTTGTCAAGGGTAGCCATTCGAGAAGGAGGCTAATTCCCCCTTATTGAATCAAATGGAGAAGGTTCATGACAGTGAGCTGTTGGTACTTCGATCGCGGGCCTTTACTTTAGCTTTAGGGTTTAGATAGCCCCTCTGGGATGTAAAATATATCTCTTCTCACCATCCCCATAGTGTATGAGACAAATGTATGCATTTCGATTAGGGTCGTATTCTACGGTTACGACTACAATGATCATTATTTGTTTTGCGAGGACGTAAGTGTGCCAGACTGCTCTAAGGAATAGTTTGATTATTCCTACAATATACACTAGGAGATATAGGGAGCAGCACTGCCCCCATAAATCCCTTTCTTCCTTTTCTTTTTTGTTCAATTCTGAACAAAGAAATTGGGGAAGATGTTTTCTTTCTTCCCCCACTTATCATGAAGTCCGAGCCGTAGAGAAAGAGTGAGATGCATTTTAAAAATTCATCATAGACTTTCCCTATGGCTTGAGAGAAGCAAGAAACAAAGAGTCGTAACTTAAACGGAGAAGCGGACAGGACCCGACGGATTTACCTGATGTAAAGAAGATCCTAAATGTCTCTGGTTAGTCGATCCTCCCCATTTACCAATTTCTTCTCCTCTTTTCCACTCAATTCTAGTTTATTAGATTCTTGTTTAAAAGAATCAAAGAAGATGAATAGAACTAAGAACACATAAAAAAGAGCATAGAGGACCAAGACCATTACCAAATGTTCCTCCCAAGAATCATATTGGGTATCTGTTCCCTTCCTTTTCCCGCTAGGATCGGGAATCTTATATTTTCCATATCCATATACCATCGAACCTTTAGGGTTCCAGAATCCTCCTTTTTTCCTAATCTTCGGAAACAGAAAACCCATAGCCAGGAGGAGTTAGGTATGTAGGGTATGGTTTATTATTTTTTGTTGGGCAGGCAGTAGAATAATTTTTATACTCTGCAGTATAAATTCGACTGCCCACTTTTTACAAGCAAATTGTTGCTAAAACTCCAACATAGTTTGTTCAAAATGCACCAACCAGAATCCTTGGAGAATATTCAAGTACCCCCCTTCCTTGGAAGGGGTACCTGTTAAAAATAAAAATCGCTTCAACAAATCCGTCCAAAACTTTTTAAGAAAAATTGAAAAGTTTTGAACTCGAAGGTTTTTCTAAGAGATGCCTGTTAAAAATAGTTTCAATTTCTCACCAAAACAGACAAGAAGTATATCACTGAAAATTAATACCCAACCATATGGGTATATGAAGAGCGCGAATTCCTTTATACCCTACCCAATTAGAATTAGAGGAAATAAAACATAAATGGAGAAAGTTCTCATCATAAGATCAGCCAATAGAAGAAAAAAGTCCCTAATTCTGCAGAACGTTCTGAGCACGTGAAAAGTCAATAGCCTAAAGATAAAAAAAAACAAAGTCTACCGTTTTTTTAACAGCAGCTCTTATTGCCCCTTTGGCCTTTTTTTTTTTACCCATTGTTGTATCCGATTCAACAATTGATACATATTTGTTCTCCTCTTCTAAAAAATAGAACTTCTGGGCTTTGGTTTGGTGAGTCGTCCGAGATCGTGTTTACATACCTATGAACTTACCCTCTTCAAGTATATCGGATACTTAGAATAATTTTTTATTGTGTCAACTCTCTCTTCACGTATTTTATTATATGTATTTTTTTATATTTTTATTATATGTATTTTTTTATATAAAAATATATGTATTTTTATATAAAAAAAAAAGAAAAAAACCTCTACTTTGTGCAAGTGATAAGAGAGAATATGAAATTCTTATTTTTCTTGATTTTCTCAAGATTTTGAACTCTCAAGATTTTGAACCTCGCCATGAATAAACTTCTATATCTCGATATATACATATATAATCTCTACATATATCTCTATATATACATATATTATGTACATTATGCAGTAGACTCATAATGAGAAATCAAAGTGGCTAATTTTTGAATTGAATAAAAAGCCCTTTTAACTCAGTGGTAGAGTAATGCCATGGTAAGGCATAAGTCATCGGTTCAAATCCGATAAAGGGCTTTTTATTTGGTGGTAGAGTAATGCCATGGTAAGACGTAAGTCATCGGTTCGAATCCGATAAAGTACTTTTCTACTAAATTTATTATTTATTCACTTTTTTTTCTTTGTTTTTGAAAATTTCTCTATTTTTTCTTGAATTTTATGACTTAGTGTGGGATGCATGCATTTTTGGTCTGAACGCTAAACGAAGCACGGGGTGGAAATTACAAAAAAGAAATCAAATTGGACTCTTTTTCCTGTTAGATCAATCAAATCACTACCTGTACTGAACTAATCTAGAATCCCTTTTATTAATCTATTCTTATTCTATACCCTTTAAATGAATTTCCCTAAAAAGTAGGGAATGATCCGTGAATTAACCTAACCATCAACTAAAAAAAATCCTATGAAAGCATAACGGAAAAGTAGGAAAGACTCTTTGCTTTGGATCTAGTTATACTCTTCGAGTATATTGACAATTCCAAAAAACTGCTCATACTATCATTATAGTATAATGATGAGCGGTTGTATATGGCCCTATCGTCTAGTGAAGTGATGCCCCTATCGTCTAGTGGTTCAGGACATCTCTCTTTCAAGGAGGCAGCGGGGATTCGACTTCCCCTGGGGGTAGGGAGTATTATGAAAGGAGGTTAATCATAGATTCTAAAAAACCCTAGAATAAATTCTTCCTGGGTCGATGCCCGAGCGGTTAATGGGGACGGACTGTAAATTCGTTGACGATATGTCTACGCTGGTTCAAATCCAGCTCGGCCCAAAAATCTAGGGCTTCGTGAATATGAACTAAATCCATTTGTTTTTCTTCCATAAAATAAAATGTCTGATCCATAGAAATAAAGGATAAAGCGAAAGGGGGAAATTTCTTTCTAATCCATATCTCTCTCATTCCTTTTTTACAAACAAAAGAGTTTTTCTTATTGAAATGAAAGGTGGATTATCATCCATTTTTAGCGATAAAAAATCGCGACATACTAGTTATGTCACTCTCACTATACCCACATATTATATGTGGGTATGTAGTATATGATTCGTCTATTTCTTAGAGTACGACAGGCGAATCGAATCTTCTTATGGTTCTATTTAAGAATAGGTATGCCATACACCCCGCGGGGATTGTAGTTCAATTGGTCAGAGCACCGCCCTGTCAAGGCGGAAGTTGCGGGTTCGAGCCCCGTCAGTCCCGAACTAGGGTTCAATGAATGGAGAAATTCATCTTTCCTTTTTCCATGAAAAAGGGGGGGCAGGAGAGAAGATCAAATACCTATGGGGCACCCTTATTTCACTTTTTTTATTTCGCATTTCTCATTAAAGAGGGAGGGGAGGCCTATAGGAATTTTTTTTTCACTACTCCCGGTTGATAAGGAAAGACATACATATCATACTTGGATTAGTATAATTTAGGATATTACTCTATCCTTATGATGATACCATCCTCATCTTAACTTCCTATTCGACTCTTATGGAATAGAGTACCGGTATTTTACCGAAATCCATACATAAATCGTATTCGTTTTTTCTTAGACATAGACAGTGAATTTAATTTAATATAATTAGTACTTTACTTTTTGGATTAAACAGGCCCCCTCCATTTTGTAGTTCCAACTTTGTTTGTGTATGTTCAATGACTAATTGGAAAGAATCTATCTCATTTTCATTCCATTTGCGGACTCCTTTTTTATGGATCTGTTCTCATCTTTAGACCCCAAAAGTGGATATTGATAGTAACCTAATAAAATAAAAGAAAAACTAAGCAAAGCAAACGCCCTTTTTCCTAAATTAATTAAAATATTCGATTTTTTTTTTATTTAAGCCCTCTTTTCTCCATCTCACTTCTACTTCTACTGCTTATTTGGATGTCTATGTGACCCATAGAAAGTCGGTCATATAATACATACATACATAATTGTATGTATAACTATAAGAAAAAGGAAGGGAAATTGGATAAGATAAGAAAGATCGTGGGTTATAGATATAGAAAAGAAAAAGTGGATCTTACTATGTTATACTATTCCACTCTCAACCATGAATTGATTTGATAGATCCGATATTCATAATATTGAATTGATTCAGTATTATCAGAATGCAAGTCCTCCCCTTGAATTTACAGGATACCCCTTTTTCCTCTCCATGGGATTACATCCCGAGTTATTGTGAAAAAAATAAAGAGGTTATGGAAGTCAATATTCTCGCATTTATTGCTACTGCACTGTTTATTCTAGTTCCTACTGCCTTTTTACTTATTATTTATGTAAAAACAGTCAGCCAAAATGATTAATTGGAATTCCAATTAATCATTGAAGAAATGAAAAAGGGATTAAATAAAATAAAAATCCAAGTCTTAAATGAAAGGATCTGGTTGGAATCATAAAGTGTGGTAGAAAGAACTACATATAGTTTTTTCTACGACACTTTAGAGTCTTTCTATTATATTATCTTGAATCTACATAGAATAGATTAGTAGATTGAAATAGTAGTCTAATTCAATTTCTTTTTTCACTGCATCCACTTAATTTCAATCAAGTCAAAATAAAAAAATCGAAGAGAATTCTTCACGAAAGAATCCATGGAGGGAGAGAAAAATAATATGAGAATAGACTATAGTAAAAAGTAAAAGAAAAAAAGTAAAAGGAAAAAACCAGCGAATCTTTCATGCTTAAACATGCGGCGAGATGCTTCAAAAGAACATAAAAATTATTCTAAGAATAAGAAAAGAATATAAAACAAATGGAAAGTGTGCGATATGTTGTGAATAGCTCCGTGGAAGAAAGTCTAATTTTCTTATGTATAGAACTTTTTTAACCATTCGTCACTTCTAGTAGAAATTTGGAATTGCTGTAATCGCTCTTTCTATTTCTATATAGTAGAATAGAACGACTCTTTCTTACAAGAGTTTCTTACAGGTACAGGAGTGAAACAAAACTAAAGAAAGAGAGAAAGAATAAAGTTTGGCAAAATGATTAATGCAAAACGATCAATTAAAGAAAAAAGTTGATACAACAATTCGACTACTCAATCAATTAGTAGTATCCCTAGAGTCCACTCCTCCCCCATACTACTAGTGAAAGAGAAAATGTAAAGACTACCATTAAAGCAGCCCAAGCGAGACTTACTATATCCATGTAAATTATGTCTCCTATTTCTATGAAGGAATTATTCTACTATTGATCAATAATCATAGTGGAATCAAGGGTACAGAGTCAAAAAGGGATTCTGCCCTAACGCTATGGATGAATCAGTTCAAGGAATTTACTCCTAACAAATTCTTATAGGATTTCTGGTAGAATTGGAGAGCATTAAGTATAAATACGATACATAGCCCTTTTCCTTAAAAAAGAGTACGGGGATGATGTCCTGAATAGAAGACGCGGGAATAGGAAGATTTTTTCTTCCTTTTGTTACCCTTTTTTTATAAGCAAAGGACGTCAGAATATACCATAAAATTAGGATAGATAAATATTTATTGGATACCTACCTTGCCTATGTTTATTTTTAACCTAAACCCTACAGCCCTTCTATCATTCTATGAAAGAATGAGGAGACTTTATCCACAACTCCGAAATTGATTTTTGATCAGCCTATTCAATCTGATTCTCGACAGAATCAGTAGCCCTTACTTTAGTGTATGTAGGTAGCATAAGATGTATGATAAATAAAATGTATGATAATTAGGAAGTCTTGATATTCCTTCGTGGAGTCCCTTCTTCAATCTTAGATTGAAAAAAAAAAGAATGCCCCTTAGGGGCCCTTTGGATATCAAGATTTCTGACATCTTAGCCTTGTAATTTTTAATTCTCGAATCGAATCAATTAAAATTAATAAAAGAATAAGGAAACGCAACCTCATCCTTATTGGTAGCCGTTTGGGCCACTACCGACAAAACAAACCCTAGTTTGAGGATAGAACTATGGATTCTCAAAATCCAGTATCGCCAGGCCTAGTTACTCTCTTGCCCCAACTTATGCAGGGTACGAATTTGTCGAGTTCGATCAGTACTATAAGCCTAAGTATTTTATTGATCAGGCGGCACCCAGATTTGAACTGGGGATAAAGGATTTGCAGTCCCCTGCCTTACCGCTTGGCCATGCCGCCAAAAAATCTGATCTAAAATAGAGAAAAGAGCAAGTATTCATCCAGGTTTTCTTACTAAAACCTCCTTTCTTTTATCTTGAATCTAATTCTACTTACTTTTTTCCAATCTTTTTCAAAAAATCTATTCCTGCTTTTTTTGAATCCAGTTTCGATTATTCTCCTCGATGGATTCTATCTTAAAACAAACATTGCTAACACTAGAAAACTTCCCTTTTCTTTCTATTGAGATGAAAAAAGAGAAAAAGTGGATTTCCAGTCACAGGCTGCAAAATTCAGAACAAATTGGAACCATTAACTAGAATTCTATTTTTTTTTTTGAATTGCAGTAGTGAACGACTCTTAAATCGGTATTCTCTCCCCCCTTCCTTTTAATGGCATAATAAAATAGAATGGATTTATGCCTAATCCGTGTATAGGTAAACTACAGGTCCGAACAGCATTATTATCCATAACAGCATTATTATCCATGGATCTCCCTTATGTACATATCTCTATGGGGAATCGTGCTTTAATTTTTCATTGCATTAAATATCTTGAATAAAAAAAAGAAATTTGGTCTGATATAGAGTATGACCTGACCATCTTGGCCCACCCAAGTGAAATTACGATAAAAGCAGGGATATGTGGAGAGGTGGATAACTAGATTGGCATGTACTTAAAAAAGGACTTACTTTATTTTAGGATTCTACAATTAAATCCTATATTTTCTAGCAATTCTACTACTACGAAACAAAAAAGAACCCTCAAATTCTTATTCTTTTTTGAAATTAAACTAAGCGTGCTATTCTAAATCGAACTAAAGTCAAATTTGCTAGTGCTTATAAATTATTATATTATGGCTTTATCCCATTCATAGAAAGGAGATAAAATGAGAAATCTTTGCCATCCAATCTGATTAGTATCATAAAGTGTAAGTGGCAGAATTTTTTTCTAGGAATGTTTTATCAATTCATTTTCATTCGATTTGTACCCCTGGCAAATTCGAACTTTCGTCGAAATTGTCTCTATTCATATGTATGAAATACATATATGAAATATGTATGTGGAGTTCCCTAGAATTTCATGTGATTCAGTAAACAGAATATGGATTCCATAATTGCTAGATCGATCCATAGGGATTGATGAAGAGTGAGCTGATAATGGAATTTTTCTTCGATAAACAGGAAACTTAAGATTAAGATGCTCCGGAATGGAAATGAGGGAATGTCCACAATACCCGGATTTAGTCAGATCCAATTCGAGGGATTTTGTAGGTTCATTAATCAAGGCTTGGCAGAAGAACTTGAGAAGTTTCCAACAATTAAAGATCCAGATCACGAAATTGCATTTCAATTATTTGCTAAAGGATATCAATTGCTAGAACCCTCGATAAAAGAAAGGGATGCTGTGTATGAATCACTCACCTATTCTTCCGAATTCTATGTATCTGCGAGATTAATTTTTGGTTTCGATGTGCAAAAGCAAACCATTTCTATTGGAAACATTCCTATAATGAATTCCTTAGGAACCTTTATAATAAATGGAATATACCGAATTGTGATCAATCAAATATTGCTAAGTCCTGGTATTTACTACCGCTCGGAATTAGACCATAAGGGAATTTCTATCTACACTGGGACTATAATATCAGATTGGGGAGGAAGATCGGAATTAGCAATTGATAAAAAAGAAAGGATATGGGCTCGCGTGAGTAGAAAACAAAAGATATCTATTCTAGTTCTATCATCAGCTATGGGTTCGAATCTAAAAGAAATTCTAGATAATGTTTCCTACCCTGAAATTTTCTTATCTTTCCCGAATGCTAAGGAGAAGAAGAGGATTGAGTCAAAAGAAAAAGCTATTTTGGAGTTTTATCAACAATTTGCTTGTGTAGGTGGGGACCTGGTATTTTCGGAGTCCTTATGTGAGGAATTACAAAAGAAATTTTTTCAACAAAAATGTGAATTAGGAAGGATTGGTCGACGAAATATGAATCGGAGACTGAATCTTGATATACCTCAGAACAATACATTCTTGTTACCACGAGATGTATTGGCCGCTACGGATCATTTGATTGGAATGAAATTTGGAACGGGTATACTTGACGATGACGATATGAATCACTTGAAAAATAAACGTATTCGTTCGGTTGCGGATCTGTTACAAGATCAATTCGGACTGGCTCTTGGTCGTTTACAACATGCGGTTCAAAAAACTATCCGTAGAGTATTCATACGTCAATCGAAACCGACTCCACAAACTTTGGTAACTCCAACTTCAACTTCGATTTTATTAATAACTACTTATGAGACCTTTTTTGGCACATACCCCTTATCTCAAGTTTTTGATCAAACCAATCCATTGACACAAACTGTTCATGGGCGAAAAGTGAGTTGTTTGGGTCCTGGAGGATTGACGGGGAGAACTGCAAGTTTTCGGAGCCGAGATATTCATCCGAGTCACTATGGGCGTATTTGTCCAATTGACACGTCCGAAGGAATCAATGTTGGACTTACTGGATCCTTAGCTATTCATGCGAGAATTGACCACTGGTGGGGGTCCATAGAGAGTCCCTTTTATGAAATATCTGAGAAAGCAAAAGAAAAAAAAGAGAGACAGGTGGTTTATTTATCACCAAATAGAGATGAATATTATATGATAGCAGCAGGAAATTCTTTGTCCTTGAATCAGGGTATTCAGGAAGAACAGGTTGTTCCAGCTAGATACCGTCAAGAATTCCTGACTATTGCATGGGAACAGATTCATGTTAGAAGTATTTTTCCTTTCCAATATTTTTCTATTGGAGGTTCTCTCATTCCTTTTATTGAGCATAATGATGCGAATCGGGCTTTAATGAGTTCTAATATGCAGCGCCAAGCAGTTCCGCTTTCTCGGTCCGAGAAGTGCATTGTTGGAACTGGATTGGAACGCCAAACAGCTCTAGATTCGAGGGTTTCCGTTATAGCCGAACGCGAGGGAAAGATCATTTCTACTGATAGTCACAAGATCCTTTTATCAAGTAGTGGGAAGACTATAAGTATTCCTTTAGTTACCCATCGGCGCTCTAACAAAAATACTTGTATGCACCAAAAACCTCGGATTCTGTGGGGTAAATCCATTAAAAAAGGACAAATTTTAGCGGAGGGAGCTGCTACAGTTGGTGGGGAACTTGCTTTAGGAAAAAACGTATTAGTAGCTTATATGCCATGGGAAGGTTACAATTTTGAAGACGCAGTACTAATTAGCGAACGTTTGGTATATGAGGATATTTATACTTCTTTTCACATCCGAAAATATGAAATTCAGACGGATACGACAAGCCAAGGCTCCGCTGAAAAAATTACTAAAGAAATACCACATCTAGAAGAACATTTACTCCGCAATTTGGACAGAAATGGAGTTGTTAGGTTGGGATCCTGGGTAGAAACTGGCGATATTTTAGTAGGTAAATTAACGCCTCAGATAGCGAGCGAATCCTCGTATATCGCGGAAGCTGGGTTATTACGGGCCATATTTGGCCTTGAGGTATCCACTTCAAAAGAAACTTCTCTCAAACTACCTATAGGTGGAAGAGGGCGCGTTATCGATGTGAAATGGATCCAGAGGGACCCCCTAGACATAATGGTTCGTGTATATATTTTACAGAAACGCGAAATCAAAGTTGGGGATAAAGTAGCCGGAAGACACGGGAATAAGGGGATCATTTCCAAAATTTTGCCCAGGCAAGATATGCCCTATTTGCAAGATGGAACACCTGTTGATATGGTCTTCAATCCCTTAGGAGTACCCTCACGAATGAATGTGGGACAAATATTTGAAAGCTCGCTCGGATTAGCCGGGGATCTGCTAAAGAAACATTATAGAATAGCACCCTTTGATGAGAGATATGAGCAAGAGGCTTCAAGAAAACTTGTGTTTTCAGAATTATATGAAGCCAGTAAACAAACAAAAAATCCATGGGTATTTGAACCCGAGTACCCGGGAAAAAGCAGAATATTTGATGGAAGAACAGGAGACCCCTTCGAACAACCTGTTCTAATAGGGAAGTCCTATATCTTAAAATTAATTCATCAAGTTGATGAGAAAATCCATGGACGTTCTACTGGGCCCTACTCACTTGTTACACAACAACCCGTTAGAGGAAGAGCCAAGCAAGGGGGACAACGAGTAGGAGAAATGGAAGTTTGGGCTTTAGAAGGATTTGGTGTTGCTCATATTTTACAAGAGATACTTACTTATAAATCTGATCATCTTATAGCTCGCCAAGAAATACTTAATGCTACGATCTGGGGGAAAAGAGTACCTAATCACGAGTATCCTCCAGAATCTTTTCGAGTGCTCGTTCGAGAACTACGATCTTTGGCTCTAGAACTGAATCATTTCCTTGTATCTGAGAAGAACTTCCAGGTTAATAGGGAGGAAGTTTGATCGGAATAAATATAAATTCTTTTCTTATTTATGATTGACCAATATAAACATCAACAACTTCAAATTGGACTCGTTTCCCCTCAACAAATAAAGGCTTGGGCTAACAAAAACCTACCTAATGGGGAAGTCGTTGGCGAAGTCACAAGGCCCTCTACTTTTCATTATAAAACCGATAAACCAGAAAAAGATGGATTGTTTTGCGAAAGAATCTTTGGACCCATAAAAAGCGGAATTTGTGCTTGTGGAAATTCTCGAGCGAGCGGAGCTGAAAACGAGGAGGAAAGGTTTTGCCAAAAATGCGGGGTAGAATTTGTTGATTCTCGGATACGAAGATATCAAATGGGATACATCAAACTCGCATGTCCCGCGACTCATGTGTGGTATTTGAAAGGTCTTCCTAGTTATATCGCGAACCTTTTAGATAAACCCCTTAAGAAATTGGAGGGCCTAGTATACGGCGATTTCTCTTTTGCTAGGCCCAGCGCTAAAAAACCTACTTTCTTACGATTACGAGGTTTATTCGAAGATGAAATTGCATCCTGTAACCACAGCATTTCTCCCTTTTTTTCTACCCCAGGCTTTGCAACATTTCGAAATCGGGAAATTGCGACAGGAGCAGGTGCTATTAGAGAACAATTAGCAGATTTGGATTTGCGAATTATTATAGAGAATTCCTTGGTCGAATGGAAGGAATTAGAAGACGAGGGGTATAGTGGAGATGAATGGGAAGATAGAAAAAGACGAATAAGAAAAGTTTTTTTGATTAGACGCATGCAATTGGCGAAACATTTTATTCAAACAAATGTAGAACCAGAATGGATGGTTTTGTGCTTATTACCAGTTCTTCCTCCCGAATTGAGACCCATTGTTTATAGGTCTGGGGATAAAGTAGTGACTTCGGATATTAATGAACTTTATAAGAGAGTTATTCGTCGGAACAACAACCTTGCCTATCTATTAAAAAGAAGTGAATTAGCGCCAGCAGATTTAGTAATGTGCCAGGAAAAATTGGTACAAGAAGCCGTGGATACACTTCTTGATAGTGGGTCCCGCGGGCAACCAACGAGGGATGGTCACAATAAAGTATACAAATCACTTTCAGATGTAATTGAAGGTAAAGAGGGAAGGTTTCGCGAGACTCTGCTTGGAAAACGGGTCGATTACTCGGGGCGTTCTGTCATTGTTGTGGGTCCTTCGCTTTCATTACATCAATGTGGATTACCTCTAGAGATAGCAATAAAGCTTTTTCAGCTATTTGTAATTCGCGATTTAATCACGAAACGCGCTACTTCTAATGTCAGGATTGCTAAAAGGAAAATTTGGGAAAAGGAACCCATTGTATGGGAAATACTTCAAGAAGTTATGCGGGGACATCCTGTACTGTTGAATAGAGCACCTACCCTGCATAGATTAGGCATACAGGCCTTCCAACCTACTTTAGTGGAGGGGCGTACTATTTGTTTACACCCATTAGTGTGTAAGGGTTTCAATGCGGACTTTGATGGGGATCAAATGGCTGTTCATCTACCTTTATCCTTGGAAGCTCAGGCGGAAGCCCGTTTACTTATGTTTTCTCATATGAATCTCCTATCTCCCGCTATTGGGGATCCTATTTGCGTACCGACCCAAGACATGCTTATCGGACTTTATGTATTAACGATTGGAAACCGTCGGGGTATTTGTGCAAATAGATATAATAGTTGCGGAAACTATCCAAATCAAAAAGTAAATTACAATAATAATAATTATAAGTATACAAAAGATAAAGAACCCCATTTTTCTAATTCCTATGATGCACTGGGAGCTTATAGACAGAAACGAATCAGTTTAGACAGTCCCTTGTGGCTCCGATGGAAACTAGATCAACGCGTCATTGGGTCAAGAGAAGTTCCGATTGAAGTTCAATATGAATCTTTGGGGACTTATCATGAGATTTATGCCCACTATCTAATAGTGGGAAATAGAAAAAAAGAAATCCGTTCTATATACATTCGAAGCACTCTTGGTCATATTTCTTTTTATAGAGAAATAGAGGAAGCCATACAAGGATTTAGTCAGGCCTATTCATACACTATCTAAACAAGGAAGTTAGATTCGGCGATGCCCCTCCCTTTCGGGGGGCATTCCGATTTCGCTAGTATCATCATTTTTGCCGCGCGAATCCAGATTGAGATTAAGGAAAGGAAGTTAATTAAATTTTCGAATCACTGACTCAGGCCCATTGTCGAATCCTACTCAGCAATTGTCGAATCCTACTCAGCCGAAAAAGGGGGTACTTATGTATGGCGGAACGGGCCAATCTGGTCTTTCATAATAAAGAGATAGACGGAACTGCTATGAAACGACTTATTAGCAGATTAATAGATCATTTCGGAATGGGATATACATCCCATATACTGGATCAAATAAAGACTCTGGGCTTTCATCAAGCCACTACTACATCGATTTCATTAGGAATCGAGGATCTTTTAACAATACCATCTAAGGGATGGTTAGTGCAAGACGCGGAACAACAGAGTTTTCTTTTGGAGAAACACTATTATTATGGGGCTGTACACGCGGTAGAAAAATTACGCCAATCCGTTGAGATATGGTATGCTACAAGTGAATATTTGAAACAAGAAATGAATTCGAATTTTCGGATAACGGATCCTTCTAATCCAGTCTATCTAATGTCTTTTTCAGGAGCCAGAGGAAATGCATCTCAGGTACACCAATTAGTAGGTATGAGAGGATTAATGGCGGATCCTCAAGGACAAATGATTGATTTACCTATTCAAAGCAATTTACGCGAGGGACTTTCTTTGACAGAATATATAATTTCCTGCTACGGAGCCCGCAAAGGGGTTGTAGATACTGCTGTACGAACAGCAGATGCTGGATATCTTACACGTAGACTTGTTGAAGTAGTTCAACATATTATTGTGCGTAGAAGAGATTGTGGTACTATCCGAGGTATTTCTTTGAGTCCTCAAAATGGGATGACGGAAAAACTTTTTGTCCAAACACTAATTGGTCGTGTATTAGCAGACGATATATATATTGGTTCACGATGCATTGCCGCTCGAAATCAAGATATTGGAATTGGATTAGTCAATCGATTCATAACTGCCTTTCGAGCACAACCATTTCGAGCACAACCAATATATATTAGAACCCCCTTTACTTGCCGGAGCACATCTTGGATCTGTCAATTATGTTATGGTCGGAGTCCCACTCATGGCGATCTGGTCGAATTGGGGGAAGCCGTAGGTATTATTGCAGGTCAATCAATTGGGGAGCCAGGGACTCAACTAACATTAAGAACTTTTCATACTGGCGGAGTATTCACAGGGGGTACTGCCGACCTTGTACGATCCCCTTCGAATGGAAAAATCCAATTCAATGAAGATTTGGTTCACCCCACACGTACCCGTCATGGGCAGCCTGCTTTTCTATGTTATATAGACTTGCATGTAACTATTCAGAGTCAGGATATTCTATATAGTGTGAATATTCCCTCAAAAAGCTTGATTCTAGTGCAAAATGATCAATATGTAGAATCCGAACAAGTAATTGCGGAGATTCGTGCCGGAACGTCCACTTTGCATTTTAAAGAAAAAGTACAAAAGCATATTTATTCCGAATCAGACGGGGAAATGCACTGGAGTACTGATGTTTACCATGCGCCCGAATATCAATATGGTAATCTTCGTCGATTACCAAAAACAAGCCATTTATGGATATTGTCAGTAAGTATGTGCAGATCCAGTATAGCGTCTTTTTCGCTCCACAAGGATCAAGATCAAATGAATACTTATTCTTTTTCTGTTGACGGAAGATATCTCTTTGACCTCTCAATGGCTAATGATCAAGTAAGACATAGACTGTTGGATACTTTTGGTAAAAAAGATAGGGAAATTCTTGATTATTCAACGCCGGATCGAATCATGTCCAATGGCCATTGGAATTTTGTCTATCCTTCTATTCTTCAAGATAATTATAATTCGGATTTGTTGGCGAAAAAGCGAAGAAATGGGTTCGTCATTCCATTACAATATCATCAAGAACAAGAGAAAGAACTAATATCCTGTTTGGGGATTTCGATTGAAATACCCTTTATGGGTGTTTTACGTAGAAATACTATTTTTGCTTATTTTGACGATCCACGATACAGAAAAGATAAAAAGGGTTCAGGAATTGTTAAATTTAGATATAGGACCCTAGAGGACGAATATAGGACTCGAGAGGAAGACTCAGAGGACGAATATGGGAGCCCAGAGAACGAATATAGGACCCGAGAGGAAGAATATGAAACCCTAGAAGACGAATATAGGACTCGAGAGGACGAATATGAAACCCTAGAAGATGAATATGGGATCCTAGAGGACGAATATGAAGCCCTAGAAGACGAATATGGGATCCTAGAGGATGAATATAGGACTGGAGAGAAAGACTCAGAAGACGAATATGGGAGCCCAGAGAACGAATATAGAACCCGAGAGGACGAATATGGAACTCTAGAGGAAGACTCAGAGGACGAATATGGGAGCCCGGAGGAAGGCTCAGAGGACGAATATGGGACTTTAGAGGAAGACTCAGAAGAAGACTCAGAGGACGAATACGGGAGCCCAGAGGAAGATTCCATCTTAAAAAAAGAGGGTTTGATTGAGCATCGAGGAACAAAAGAATTTAGTCTAAAATACCAAAAAGAACTAGATCGGTTTTTTTTCATTCTTCAAGAACTGCATATCTTGCCGAGATCCTCATCCCTAAAGGTACTTGATAATAGTATCATTGGAGTGGATACACAACTCACAAAAAATACAAGAAGTCGACTAGGTGGATTGGTCCGAGTGAAGAGAAAAAAAAGCCATACGGAACTCAAAATCTTTTCCGGAGATATTCATTTTCCTGAAGAGGCGGATAAGATATTAGGTGGTAGTTTGATACCACCAGAAAGAGAAAAGAAAGATTCTAAGGAATCAAAAAAAAGGAAAAATTGGGTCTATGTTCAACGGAAAAAAATTCTCAAGAGCAAGGAAAAGTATTTTGTTTCGGTTCGACCTGCAGTCGCATATGAAATGGACGAAGGGAGAAATTTAGCAACACTTTTCCCGCAAGATCTCTTGCAAGAAGAGGATAATTTCCAACTTCGACTTGTCAATTTTATTTCTCATGAAAATAGCAAGTTAACTCAAAGAATTTATCATACGAATAGTCAATTTGTTCGAACTTGCTTAGTAGTGAATTGGGAACAAGAAGAAAAAGAGGAGGCTCGTGCTTCCCTTGTTGAGGTAAGAGCAAATGATCTGATTCGCGATTTCCTAAGAATTGAGTTAGTCAAGTCCACTATTTCGTATACACGAAGAAGGTATGATAGGACAAGTGCAGGACCGATTCCCAATAATAGGTTAGATCGCACCAATTCCTTTTATTCCAAGGCGAAGATTCAATCACTTAGCCAACATCAAGAAGCTATTGGCACCTTGTTGAATCGAAATAAAGAATACCAATCTTTGATGATTTTGTCGGCATCCAACTGTTCTCGAATTGGTTTATTCAAGAATTCGAAATATCCCAATGCGGTAAAAGAATCGAATCCTAGAATTCCTATTCGAGATATTTTTGGGCCCTTAGCCGCTATTGTACCTAGTATATCGAATTTTTCTTCATCTTACTATTTACTAACGCATAATCAGATCCTGTTAAAAAAATATTTGTTCCTTGACAATTTGAAACAAACCCTCCAAGTACTTCAAGGGCTTAAATACTCTTTAATAGATGAAAATCAAAGGATTTCGAATTTCGATAGTAACATCATGTTGGATCCATTCCTTTTGAATTGGCACTTTCTCCATCATGATTCTTGGGAGGAGACATCGGCAATAATTCACCTTGGACAATTTATTTGCGAAAATGTATGTCTATTTAAATCGCACATAAAAAAATCTGGTCAAATTTTCATTGTTAATATTGATTCCTTTGTTATAAGAGCAGCTAAGCCTTATTTGGCCACTACAGGAGCAACTGTTCATGGTCATTATGGAGAAATCCTTTACAAAGGAGATAGGTTAGTTACGTTTATATATGAAAAATCGAGATCTAGTGACATAACGCAAGGTCTTCCAAAAGTAGAACAAATCTTTGAAGCGCGTTCAATTGATTCACTATCGCCGAATCTCGAAAGGAGAATTGAGGATTGGAATGAGCGTATACCAAGAATTCTTGGGGTCCCCTGGGGATTCTTGATTGGAGCTGAGCTAACCATAGCCCAAAGTCGTATCTCTTTGGTTAATAAGATCCAAAAGGTTTATCGATCCCAAGGGGTACAGATCCATAATAGACATATAGAGATTATTATACGCCAAGTAACATCAAAAGTGCGGGTTTCCGAAGATGGAATGTCTAATGTTTTTTCACCTGGGGAATTAATCGGACTATTACGAGCAGAACGAGCAGGACGAGCTTTGGATGAATCGGTCTATTATCGGGCAATCTTATTGGGAATAACAAGGGCTTCCCTGAATACCCAAAGTTTCATATCTGAAGCAAGTTTTCAAGAAACTGCTCGAGTTTTAGCAAAAGCTGCCCTACGAGGTCGTATTGATTGGTTGAAAGGCCTGAAAGAAAACGTAGTTCTGGGGGGGATTATACCTGTTGGTACCGGATTCCAAAAATTTGTGCATCATTCCCCACAAGACAAGAACCTTTATTTCGAAATTCAAAAAAAAAATCTATTCGCGTCGGAAATGAGAGATATTTTGTTTCTCCATACAGAATTAGTTTCTTCTGATTCTGATGTAACAAACAATTTCTATGAGACATCAGAACCCCCATTTACCCCCATTTATACGATTTAAGGATACATAAAGCAGATTTTTTTATTTAAACTAGACTTTTGACCTTAGAACACTAACAGGTCAGATTTTAGATTTTTATTTTATTTTTATTCATTTTATTCATTTTATTTTAATAAGTAAAAGAAGTCAGTTAATTCATTAAGGTTACGTTTATACCATGTATCAATGGCCAATTCTCAGTGGAAGGTTACATCGGAACAATTATTATTTATTTCAAGCTATTTCGGCTCTTTCTTAATTTTCAAAAAAAAAGAAATAAATTCCGTAATGGAATGGTAGGATGAAAAAAAAAAGAAAAAATCAAAAGGAAGTGTGGAAAAAATGACAAGAAGATATTGGAACATCAATTTGAAAGAGATGATAGAAGCGGGAGTTCATTTTGGTCATGGTATTAAGAAATGGAATCCTAAAATGGCCCCTTACATCTCGGCAAAGCGTAAAGGTACTCATATTACAAATCTCGCTAGAACGGCTCGTTTTTTATCAGAAGCTTGTGATTTAGTTTTTGATGCAGCAAGTCAGGGAAAAAGCTTCTTAATTGTTGGTACCAAAAAAAGAGCAGCGGATTTAGTAGCATCAGCTGCAATAAGGGCTCGTTGTCATTATGTTAATAAAAAGTGGTTCAGTGGTATGTTAACGAATTGGTCGATTACGAAAACTAGACTTTCTCAATTTAGAGACTTAAGAGCAGAAGAAAAGATGGGAAAATTCCACCATCTCCCAAAAAGAGATGTGGCAATCTTGAAGAGAAAATTATCTACCTTGCAAAGATATCTCGGCGGGATCAAATATATGACGAGGTTGCCGGACATTGTGATCGTCCTTGATCAGCAAAAAGAGTATATAGCTCTTCGGGAATGTGCCATTTTGGGGATTCCTACTATTTCTTTAGTCGATACAAATTGTGACCCAGATCTCGCAAATATATCGATTCCAGCCAACGATGACACTATGACTTCAATTCGATTGATTCTTAACAAATTAGTATTTGCAATTTGTGAGGGCCGTTCTCTCTATATAAGAAATCGTTGATTAAGAAGAATAGTTCATTCTTGGGTAACTGCGTAGATTTATGGGATCACTTACTATTCTTTTTTGTTTTGCATATTTTGCATAGATAAAAGAAGGGGAATATTGATATATATTAGAGGGTATTGATATATATTATCATCTGATGTGATTTCTTGGTATCCTAAATATAAGATTAATACTTCAAGTTGCTGAGTTGAGAAAGAGATGGTTGAATCAAAAGAATTCCTTTTTTGAAGTTCAATTTTTATCAGAGGACAATATGAATATTATACCATGTTCCGTTAAAACACTCAAGGGGTTATATGATATATCGGGTGTAGAAGTAGGCCAACACTTCTATTGGCAAATAGGAGGTTTCCAAATTCATGCCCAAGTACTCATCACTTCTTGGGTCGTAATTACTATCTTGCTAGGTTCAGTTATCATAGCTGTTCGGAATCCACAAACCATCCCGACCGACGGTCAGAATTTCTTCGAATATGTGCTTGAGTTTATTCGAGACTTGAGCAAAACTCAGATTGGAGAAGAATATGGTCCCTGGGTTCCCTTTATTGGAACTATGTTCCTTTTTATTTTTGTTTCGAATTGGTCGGGTGCTCTTTTACCTTGGAAAATTATACAGTTACCCCATGGGGAATTAGCAGCACCCACGAATGATATAAATACTACTGTTGCTTTAGCTTTACTCACATCAGCGGCATATTTTTATGCGGGTCTTAGCAAAAAAGGATTGAGTTATTTCGAGAAATATATTAAACCAACTCCAATTCTTTTACCAATTAACATCCTAGAAGATTTCACAAAACCATTATCGCTTAGTTTTCGACTTTTCGGGAATATATTGGCGGATGAATTAGTCGTTGTTGTTCTTGTTTCTTTAGTCCCCTTAGTAGTCCCTATACCGGTCATGTTTCTTGGATTATTTACAAGCGGTATTCAAGCTCTTATTTTTGCAACGTTAGCCGCAGCCTATATAGGTGAATCCATGGAAGGTCATCATTGAATTGACTAGTTTTCAAAATAGTCTTTTTTTTTAGCTTAGCTCAATTCATGCATGGTTCCAGATAATCCGCTTGGTTGGAAAACTAAATAGTTAGAAATGCGTATGAATATACAACCTAGAGTTGTAGGAGAGAGAATAGACTATATTACGGAATTGTCAAAGTATATATGCATTAAGGGGGGCGGAGTCAGGCTAGATCTATATCCTTAATGTCTATAAGTCCAGTCATCTTTTGTGCGGGTTTTTAAGGAATGATTTTAGAATCCGATTCATCAATAGAAAATGAGAAAATACGCAAAATAGAAGAAACAAATGTATATGGGATATTATATATTCCTAAGTTAGATTCATTATCTAATCCGATATATCGAATTCCCTCTATATGGAATTGGATTCCATATCCAGTTCTATGCAGCATATTGTTATCAATTGTATATCTTGATTTAATTCCTATTGGATTTGGATTAGGTCGATTTCAATAGGGGTTCTTCCTCTATTTCGTCTTTTATTATGGATTATTTTATTATGGATTAGATGATAGGGGAAAAAATAGGAACTCAAGGATATCGAAGAGTAAAGAAAGAAGAATGGAATGAAAGAGTGGTTGGTTGGAAAGAAAGAGAAATAGAATAATGAGAATCATATGGATTTACACAAACCTCTAATGATTAGAAACTAAAAATGAGATCTCGAAGTAGTTCGGACAATTCAGATTATCATTTCAATTTGTACTTTTTAGTTACTTCTCCCCAATAGAGCTTAGAAGTAAGAATTTCTTGGTTGATTGTATCCTTAACCATTTCTTTTTTTTTTGACACGAGGAACTCACCATGAATCCACTAATTGCTGCTGCTTCCGTTATTGCTGCTGGATTGGCCGTAGGGCTTGCTTCTATTGGGCCTGGAGTTGGTCAAGGTACTGCTGCAGGACAAGCTGTAGAAGGTATTGCGAGACAGCCAGAAGCAGAAGGTAAAATACGAGGTACTTTATTGCTTAGTCTAGCTTTTATGGAAGCTTTAACAATTTATGGACTAGTTGTGGCACTAGCGCTTTTATTTGCGAACCCTTTTGTTTAATCCTAAAAAAGAAAATGAGTCCTTTAGATTAGATACTTTTTTCTTTTTTTAGTAAATTGGTATTTGCTTCTGCAATTCCAATTATATCAATACTTTACTCCTATTTATTACTCCTGGAATTACCTATTTATCGGGACAGACAATACCCCACCCCAGGAAGGGCTGATTTGAGGATGATCAATTTAGAGGATATGCTCGCCTTCTTCCTTCCCGTCCTTAGTTTAGGACAGTGGAAAGTCTTTTTCCTTTTATTTTAGGAATTTTTGGAACATTTCAACAAAGGAGTCTTTCACAGGTCAAACGAGACCTAAGACTTAATCTAAAAGAAATTATTAGATTGAATCTATTTGCATTAAAAAAAATTACATTAAAAAAACCGATCAAAAAAGGGCGAGCGAAGTAAGTGATCGAAAAACTTTGCTCTTTGTTCGTCCTATCTATAAGAGGAGAGCATATGAAAAATGTAACCCATTCTTTCGTTTTTTTAGCTCACTGGCCATCCGCTGGGAGTTTCGGGCTTAATACCGATATTTTAGCAACAAATCTAATAAATCTAACTGTAGTGGTTGGTGTATTGATTTTTTTTGGAAAGGGAGTGTGTGCGAGTTGTCTATTTCAAGAATAGATTGGATCTATCCGGCTGCACTTTAAAATATTTTTTAGTATTTTTTGGATAAATAAGAAAAAGGTGCACGATCTCGACGAATTACTTCTGAATAAATTCAGAAATCATATGGAAGAACCATAGCATTTCGCGACTCATTGGTAAATCAACTTTGATTCTCTATAGACCAATAATGTGAGACCATTAACACGGTTAAAGCTAAACTGCTTGAAGTCCAGGCAAAAAGGGGTACTCTTTCTACAACTATATTAGTATTAGTACCGAAATGCTTTAAACGGGAAATAGCTAATGTAGAATTTATCTGATATAAAACACTCATATCGATAAAATGGTTTGAACTATTTACTAGAAGGGCACCCTGCCCTTTTTTATCCAATGCCGAATCGACGACCTATGTATAAAAAAAAAGAGAAATTTTTTGGATTTGAAGAAAAAAAAGAATTCTATCAATTTTCATTTTCCATTTATTTAGTTAGTTTTTCTTAATGAAATTGAAATTATTAACTAAAGGGCAAATACAAATAAAGAAACAACTTTGCTGACCATGATAGATTTTTATCTAGGCGGAAGAGTCCTCTTAATATTTATCTAGTCTTATATTCTTAATATGGGTTTCGGTATATTGAAATATAAACAGAAAAGAGAAGATAGAGGATAGGCTCATTACATAAAATAAAAAAAAAAGATATGGAAATAGCTATAGCAAAAAAAGAAAAAAAAGGAGCGTGAGAGCCAAATGAATCGAAAGATTCATGTTTGGTTCGGGAAGAGATCATAAAAATTGTAAACTTAATAGCAAGATAATCTACTTTCATTAAAAGATTTATTAGATAATCGAAAACAGAGAATCTTGAGTACTATTCGAAATTCGGAAGAATTGCGTAGAGGGACCATTGAGCAGCTCGAAAAAGCTCGGGTTCGATTACAGAAAGTCGAACTAGAAGCAGATGAGTATCGAATGAATGGATATTCTGAGATAGAACGAGAAAAAGCAAATTTGATTAATGCTACTTCTATTAGTTTGGAACAATTAGAAAAGTCTAAAAACGAAATCCTTTATTTTGAAAAACAAAGGGCGATGAATCAGGTCCGACAACGGGTTTTCCAACAGGCCGTACAAGGAGCTCTAGGAACTCTGAATAGTTGTTTGAATACCGAGTTACATTTCCGTACGATTCGTGCTAATATTGGCATTCTCGGGGCCATAGAATCGAAGAAATAATTAAATTAATTAGGCCTTGAACTTCTACTTTCGTTTAGAATTTAGGCATTATTTTTCCCCTTGCTTCCGAAAAAAAGAGTCAAGAAACACTAATGGCAACCCTTCGAGTCGACGAAATTCATAAAATTCTCCGCGAACGTATTGAACAATATAATAGGAAAGTAGGGATTGAGAATATCGGTCGCGTAATTCAAGTGGGGGATGGGATTGCTCGTATTATAGGTCTTGGTGGAATAATGTCAGGTGAATTAGTCGAATTTGCAGAAGGGACTAGGGGTATTGCTCTGAATTTGGAATCCAAAAATGTTGGGATTGTATTAATGGGCGATGGGTTGATGATACAAGAGGGAAGTTTTGTAAAAGCAACAGGAAGAATTGCTCAGATACCCGTGAGCGAGGCTTACTTGGGTCGTGTTATAAATGCTCTGGCTAAACCTATTGATGGGAGAGGCGAAATTGTAGCTTCGGAATCTCGCTTAATTGAATCTCCTGCTCCGGGTATAATTTCCAGGCGTTCTGTATATGAACCCCTTCAAACAGGGCTTATTGCTATCGATTCGATGATCCCCATAGGGCGCGGTCAGCGAGAGTTAATTATTGGGGACAGACAGACTGGCAAAACAGCAGTAGCCACAGATACAATTCTCAATCAAAAAGGGCAAGATGTAATATGTGTTTATGTAGCTATCGGTCAAAGAGCATCCTCCGTGGCTCAAGTAGTAACTACTTTCCATGAAGAGGGGGCCATGGAA